GTTACAAATGCTTTTTGACAAGCATTTGCTGCAATAGGTCGTGTGAACCAAAAACCTATTAATAGATACGAACACATTCCAACTAATTCCCAAAAAATATAAATTTGTATTAAATTGGAACTAGTAACTAATCCCAACATGGAAATATTAAAAAAACTCATATAAGCAAAAAATCTCAAATATCCTTGATCATGAGACATATAACTGTCACTATAAATAAGAACAATAATTGCAACAGTAGTGATCAACATTGACATAATAGAAGTCAGTGAATCAATCAAATAGCCAAATTCTAAAGAAAAATCATTATTAATCGTCCAAGACCCTAAATATTGATAAATAAAGCTGCTATTTATTTGTTGAATAGACAGCTTCATTGAAAAAAGCATAACTATACTCAAAAACAAAATACTAGAAAAAGCCCACATACGACGAAATTTTTTTGTTGCTGTAGGAAAAAAAAGAATTCCAGCTCCTATTAAAAAAGGAACTGGAAGTGGAATCAAAGGTATGATCCATGCATATTCGTATATATGTTCCATAAAAAATAAAACTTTGAATTTTTCATTAATTTTTTCCAATTCACTGGTTCTTACCTCTTTTAAAATAAGTCAATAAAAAAGAAAGATATGGAATATCTTAAAATTCTAATAATTTAAATTGAATTTAAGATATGGAATAAATTAAAAATTATTAGAATGAAAGTTTTCATAATATTAAAATCAATAAATTATAATTGATCAAATGCTCAAGTTACAATTGTATTATATTCAAATAAAACATTTTTATATATCCGTCACTTTACTTTCTACTTTACATAAAAACTAGTTTACATAACATAAACTAAAAAAAAAGGGGGGTACTCCAATGTATAAAATCCTTTATAATTACTCGTAGAACTTCCTAAATTCGATAAGTTTTTCTATTATCTATCCACAGCTAACATTAAAAAAGCCGGCTTTAATTTTAATAGATAATTAAAACAAAAATCTTTCGCTATAGTTTTTTCTATGACATGTAAATTAAATGGAACATAAAACAAAATAAATAGAGATATAAATTGAAAGTTTAATTCTTTATTTCATTTTTTTAATAAAATTTAGTAAAAAAAAAATGTGATTTTGCTGATACAAAAGTTTATATTCATTTTTTTTTATAATAATCATAATATAGGGTATCGCCTATAAACTAATCAACTAAATAAATATTAATAGATGTCTTTCACATCCAACTATAAAAATAACCTATTCATTTTTGAATGGCAGTTCCAAAAAAACGTACTTCTAGTTCAAAAAAACGTATTCGTAAAAATATTTGGAAAAGGAAGGGATATTGGGTAGCGTTAAAAGCATTCTCGTTAGCAGTATCTCTTTCTAATGGTAATTCAAAAAATTTTTTCGATAAGTAATAAAACGTTAGAATAATCTGAATCCGCCGGATTCCACAAAAAGGGTATAGATAATAATAATAAATGTCATGGGGTTTTATATAAAATGAAAATCAAATAAAATCAATGATTTTCATATAGAATGAATAATTTTGATTTCCTAATGTGTTGAATTGATCAATAGAAAATCGAACTTACTTCTATCTTATGATATGTCAAATACGAACTCTTCTGTTTACTCTAAAAAACTACTTAAAAAAAGAGATGATTTAATTATCTTTTTTGTATATTTTATCATTTCCGGGATGGGGATCACCATCAACCTATTTTGATAGATCTAAAAAGATGTTTTTATATCTATTGAAAAGCAAATGAAATATAAAAAAATATTTAGTAATTAGTCAAATAAAAAGGAATAGGTTGTTGAAAGTTGAACCTCGGTTTTTCATTGGAATTTAAAACTTGACCCTTTTTGTTTACTTAATAATTAAGTCTCTGTATCACTAGATAGTCCCGCGCCCATTTGAAATTCCAGCAAAAAAACCTTATTTTTCCTTTTTTTTTTTTTCGATTTATATTATAAAATTGAGTTTTAGTTGGATAGTATGTACGACCTTGAATAATAAAAAATAGATCCTATTTGGATTTTCAAATCCATCCAAATAGAGATCTATATTGATAACTTTAATCAATAAATAAAAATATTATATCTTTATATTATTTATATCTTTTGAATCGATTTATATATATATTATAATCTAATAATTATCTAATAATTATCGATATATTGATCTTTCCTTTCTTTATATTTACTATTTATAAAAAAATAAGATTAAAATACCTTTCAATCTCTATTGAAACGTATTTGTTATATAAGATTTCTTTGAATCGATTTGGACTTAATTTATTGTTTTTTTTTAACTTAACACAACTTTTTGACTGACACAAGAAAATCTTAACCTTAACAATGAGTAAAATTTCAGAATGGAACTATCAAACGATACATGCATTAAAGAATAAAGAAGGTCCTTTGATGTCACTGTTGTATAAAATTGTAACACAAAAAAAGTCCTCTTTTTAAATTAATTTCATTAAGAAGATAAATGCATTTTA